TCGCGACTCCATATCCATAATCCAATCTTTTTTATTCAATTTCTAATTGGCCTTTGGATACAAATCGTGAGAATGTATATTCTTCCTCAAATATGCTATTGAGAGGTAAAGGATTAAACCTTTTTAAGAAATAAAGTTTTTGATCGGAATATGAAAAAAACTGAAAGACCCCTTAACTATTTAAGTTTTTGATAGAACGAATCACACTTTTACCACTAAACTATACCCGCTACATATTTATTATTGTATATGAATGGACCATTTGTCGAACAAAAGAGTGAGGCGCAATCAAGATAGCATCAGAATCATTAAAATTTTAGCGTTGACGCTTCGTCCCGCCGGGGACTTAAATAGGCGAAGAGCAGAAAGCTTACTTAAATAACATAAAAAAAAGTTATAGTTATATTATACTTTTCTTTTCGTTTGATACGAAGTCATTACTGACAGTCCCGGTCTGAAAGAATCATTGAAGCTGGATCATAGAAAGGATGAAATCTGCATACATGGTTCCTTTTTTTTTCAACTTCTCTTTCAACTGCCAGATCTTACTTATGAATTAAGAATTCGGGTCAATTGGATCTCAATTGTTCAAATAAAGCTTGTCTCTTGAACAAATAAATGAGTTATATTATAACTACGTTTATAAATATGTGTGTTTAATATTTGATATTTTTTTTTATTTTTAATTTTTTTTAATACTTTTTATTGTTTAATATATGTACATATATATGTACATAATAAATATATATATTATATATATATATATATATGTTTTTTATTCCAGTTTCTTTTTCCAGTAAGTAATAAATTGATAAAAAGAAAATAAAAAAAAATATATTAATTTAATATTATTAATATTAAATTAATATTAAATTAATATTAATATTAAGATTAAGTATTAATATAATATTAAGTATTAATAATAAGAAATGACACTTCAACAAGTATTTTTGATTGATATCAAATCATTATTAAATCATTTTATCTATGGAAATACTGGCCTGGCCCGGCCAGTACTTAAACCAAGCCGGGGGAATAAACCTTTCGTACAAAATAAAAGAAGTAGGGTATTTTTCTATTGGGGATATCCGTTTCGAATCATTATCTAAATTGAATTCCTGATCAAATTTCTTCTTATATATATATATATATTTTTATCCTATATATGGATATATATTACTTTATTGTTCTTTTTATATATCTTTATAGGTTTATAATAAAATAACTTATAAGTTATATTATATTATAATGTTTATTTATATATGTTATATAACTGTTATAATATTTTATATATCTTTATTTTATATTTTTATATATCTTTATTTTATATATCTTTATCTTAATATCTTTTTTTTTATTTATTATAAAATATATTATAAATATATATATTATTTATTATAAATAAAATATTTTTTTATAAATATATATATTTATAAAAAATAAAGAATATAATTTAATAGAATATAAATTTAATAGAATATAAATAAAAGAATATATAAAAAAAAAAAATAGATAAATAAAAAAGTAAAACGAAGGTTTTTATCAATCTTTACTTCACGTGTCACATCACATAAAAAATTTTCCATTTTTAAATGGGGATGGGGAGAGATGGCTGAGTGGACTAAAGCGGCGGATTGCTAATCCGTTGTACGAGTTATTCGTACCGAGGGTTCGAATCCCTCTCTCTCCGCTTCTTCTGATTACTTGAGACTTTCGAATTCGAAGGAATTTCGATCCCTTGATTTTATCATAGGTAAATGTATGGAATAGATAAAATCATAAGAAAAAAAAATTTAGAAAAAGCAGGAAAAACTAAAAATATCTTTTTTTTATTCCTCACGTCCAGGATTACGCCCTGGATCATTAGATAAAAATCCGAAGATGAAGAGAGAAATAAAGAATATCACTACTGTATAAACGAATAGTTTGAGAGTAAGCATTACACAATCTCCAAGATCTTTTTTTTTTGAAAAAGGGAATAGATTACTTATTTTTTACCACATACACACTATTTTGTTTTGACATGACACCCCCAAAAAAATGAAGTGTTTTTTGAAAAGAAAGTCATTTTCACGAATTTCTTTGGAATAAGATTTTGATTCCTTCATTATCAAAAATTTCTTGTCATATGAATAATTAGGTATTGTAGGCAACCTAATAAAGTCTTTGCTCACTGTAAGGTCAGAACGAGGAAATAAGCTGATCAAAATTCATCGCCGCGGTTATTCAATATACAAGAATTTCTATTTTTGAATCGAGGGTTCATAATGTAAGACTTATCTGGTCTTATCAATTTTTCGAATTTTTATTTATCGAATAAATCATGAATTTAGCAGAGTATTAAATCATCGAAAACTTACAGCAGCTTGCCAAACAAAGGCTAAGAGAAAAAAAAGTAAAGGTATGACAGGCATAACATCTACGATTGGATTTAAAAAGGCATAAGCTTCGGGCAATTTGGCGAAGAAAAAACTACTCGAATAAAAGACAGAATTAAGACAGATGCAGATTAAACTAAAGATATTAAGCATAACAAAATTTCGTTCTTGTAGATTAGATAATTTTATTCTGATTGAGTTTTTTTTTATAAGGAAAAAAAAAGACAAGTCAAAAAATCTTTCTTTTTTTTTTCGAACTCTCCCAAATAAAAATCCTTCCTTCCATTCTCAAATGAGAATACAAGGAATTCCATTTTCATACAATATCTTAACTGAATTCCATGTAATGATCAATGAATTTTTTTGATTCTATATCTACATGTGTTGAATCCTAGCAACAATATATCCCCAATGTATTTATTGGGTTGGGATTGACGAATAACCAATACCAATATTAATGTTTATTAGTGTCGAATAGAAATTCGAAATGGGGCGTGGCCAAGCGGTAAGGCAGCGGGTTTTGGTCCCGTTATTCGGAGGTTCGAATCCTTCCGTCCCAGATCGTTTCCATCAGAAACGAAAGATGGGATCACATTGTATCCCACATGAAACATAAAATTGTTAACGAGAACAATCTTTTGTTCTGAATTCTAAGAATGATTCTTAGAATCATATTTTTTCTTTCATTTGGTTTCTCACAAACGTAATCAAGTGTCAAATGTGGGTGGAAATAAATATCTTTTTTTTTTAATTCAAAAAAGAAATTCTGGGTTTATCATTCACATTCAGGATATGCTCGTACTACTCAATATTCATTTTAAAGTTAGTTACTTATGGAAACTTTATGTCCCATATCTATGAAATGTCAATTCTCACATGAAGCATTCTGAATCGAAATGTGAATGAAAGAAAGGCCTCTTTATTCCCTTACCAAGGGTAAAAAGCCTAAAGTAAATAAATGGGGTATCCCAATTCCACAGTCTATGTGGAGACTAAAGAGTAGGGAGTTTTTGGTACTAATTTCATCACTGGTCTTAAAACTTCTAAAGCTGGTGTGGGAAAAAATAGTAAAAACGAATTGATCTGGACCCCATTTTTTTGTATTTTATCTGGTTCATCTTATATCTTATCCGGTTCAAATGAATAATTGTAAATCAATGTAATGTAGCGATTGGGGGGAAATTCGTATATTGCATCTACTTGACTTTATGGAATTGATGGAAAAGAAAAATTCTTGAACCTGAAGTAAAACAAAATCTGTATTGTATAAAATAAATAAGTTTTATTAATAATTGATTTTGTTCCGGGATTGCAAATCCATTAATATTAAAGGTTCTTCTTTTGAGGTTTATAGTTTATTTGTTCGAGAAAAATGGATCCTTCATGATTGATCGTCCCGAACAATCTTTTTAAGATGTAAATAAGTCTTAAGAAAACTTATTTATTCGTCTTTTTTAGAAATATGTTTCATTCATATGATAGAATATAGAGTTAAATAAATTGGATCCTTGCCGAGCCTTCCCCGGATAAATACTTATCTATCCATAGATAGATAGATAGAAAATATGTACTATTATATACCGGTATACACACACCGGTTGAGCCAATGACTATTCATGATTCCATATTGAATCAATTACATACCGGTTTGAAATAAAATTAGAGGAATGTTATGGTAAAACTTCGTTTGAAACGATGTGGTAGAAAGCAACGTGCGACTTGAAGGACATGATCGGCTGTGGATTCTTACATCCACCATTTTCTATAGGAATGAAGATGTTCTTGGCTCGACATAGTTTGTTCTGCTCTGTTAGGAACCTAATTTGTGTTAGGTTGTAAGTAAATAGTACATGATGGAGCTCGAGCAGAAAGGATTGATTCGTTTATCAGGGGGAAGAATCTAGGGTTAGTAACTATCAATAAGTTAGACCAACTTTGTAAGTATATCCTCAATATATAAATCGAAAGGTTAAAAAAATCGAAAAATCAAAGAAGTTTGAAAAATAAAAAGTAAAATTTTTCAGAATTGGTAAAACCATTTCGATCAAAAGTGTATCACAAGGGAATCCACCGTTCATATTCTATTTCTATAGTATAGAAAAAAATAACAAAAAACAAAAAGGTATGTTGCTGCTCTTTTGAAAGGAGTAAGGATCACCGAAGTAATGTCTAAACCCAATGATTTCACAAAGCAAAGATAAAGGATTCCGGAACAAGTAAACACTATTTTCAATTGTCTCAACAATTGAATCAGAATGAGGAATAAAAATAGATTCGAGATGAGACAAACAAAAGAGGTTAGAGACGGCTCAATAAATGTCTAAGGGTTTCCCTTCGAACTCTGTCAGAATTACCCAACTTGAGTTATGAGTACGAATGAGATTTCTTTTTTTCTGTAAGGAAGAATAAAAAAACGACTCAAATCATAGTCTAATTCATGATTTTATGGATCCATTTGCCATTATATACATATACAGAAATTTAGAATCCTTTTTTCTCGAGCCGTATGAGGAGAAAACCTCCCATACGTTTCTAGGGGGGGCATTGTTTATTTACATCTATTCCAATGAGCCATCTACCGAATCGTTGCAATTGATGTTCGATCCCGAAGAGAAGGAAGAGATCTTAGAAAAGTAGGTTTTTACGATCCGATAAAGAATCAAACTTATTTAAATGTTCCTGTTATTCTATATTTCCTTGAAAAAGGTGCTCAACCTACGGGAACTGTTTGTGATATTTTAAGGAAGGCAGAATTATTTCAAGAAAGAACTTCGATTCGAGTTAATTAAAGGAAAAAAACAAAATTAATAAATAAAAAGGGGGGGGGTAACTAGTATCTATCTTTGTGTAATTATTTATACACAATTTGCCTTTTTCTTGCTGTATTCATACTTAATTTACTTTTTTTCTTGTTTTGTTTGTTGGGGGATTCCCCCAACAAACAAGGGTTAATCTTGCTTATTGTACCTCTATTGATTGAATAAACCCGAGATTTTTTCTTTACTTTACCTCTTTCGTATTTTTTTTCATCCAAATTTATTATTTATGTTTATGTTGTGCCAATCCAACACAAGTCCTTATTTGATTTACTTAAATTTGTTTTCTTAACATTGGATTCATATTGACAATGGTGCATCGAAGAAATATAATTCGATCGTAGATAAATGGATCCGTTTATCTCCACCCCATATTGGTTTTTTCTTTCCTTCACTTCAGTCAAATGATGGGTTTGCCCTGCCGGATTTACTGGCATACAAGATGTATTTTCTTAACGAAAAAGAAAAGAAAATTGATAAATAAAATGGTGGTTTGTCACAATTTTTACATCTCTATTGGGAATCTGTTGTTGTTTAATCCGATCTGTCCATTTTGGTATTTTGTTGTTTTTAATTGATCAACAAATCTTTCTTTTCGATTTGTTCTAGTTCAATGTTTTGACGGGGTCGTGCAGTGCAATTCAATTGATTTTTTTATTTTGACCGTATTTACATATCCTATTTATTTTATTCGGGTTGCTAACTCAACGGTAGAGTACTCGGCTTTTAAGTGCGACTATGATCTTTTACACATTTGGATGAAGCAACAGATTCGTCCAGACTATTGGTAGAGTCTATAAGACCACGACTGATCCTCAAAGGTAATGAATGGAAAAAACAGCATGTCGTAATAAAATATTATTATTATTTTTATTATTTAATTTATTATTTAATTTATTATTTAATTTATTATTTAATTAAAGTAGAACTTTGAGTTTATCCTTACCGGATCGTTACAAAATTTTTTTTTCTTTTTGGAATGGAAGTGAAAAAAAAAATTCACATTTACAGTTGGGTCTAGTGAATAAATGGATAGAGCCCTATGGCTCTAATTCTGGTGAAATAAAAAGCAACGAGCTTTTGTTCTTAATTTGAATGATTACCCGATCTAATTAGACGTTAAAGATAGATTAGTGCCTGATGCGGGAAAGGGTGGGTTCTTCTGTGAGTGGACCATTGATTTTCTTTCTTTTTTTTTTTTTTAATGAATCCTAATTATTCTTTATTATGGATTGGAGACGGATGTGTAGAAGAAACAGTATACTGATAAAGAGAATTTATTCCAAAGTCAAAAGAGCGATCGAGTTGCAAAAATAAAGGATTTTTTACCCTCTTGTAATTATAACGAACATAAACCAATTGGATAGAAAAGGAGAGGAAAAAGATCTGTTGATTGGACTCCCCTGTTTCCTTTGTTTGTGGGATATATATTTTTTTCTTACTGTAATTATATACATAATATATACCCTGTTCTGACCATATTGCACTATGTATCATTTGATAACCCAAAAAATGAAATGGGTCCTGCCTCTGGTTCAAGTAGAAATGTAAATGGAAGAATTACAAGGATATTTAGAAAAAGATAGATCTCGGCAACAACACTTTCTATATCCGCTTCTCTTTAAGGAATATATTTACACATTTGCTCATGATCGTGGTTTAAATGGTTCGATTTTTTACGAATCCACGGAAATTTTTGGTTATGACAATAAATCTAGTTCAGTACTTGTGAAACGTTCAATTATTCGAATGTATCAACAGAATTATTTGATTTATTCGGTTAATGATTCTAACCAAAATCGATTCGTTGGGCACAACAATTATTTTTATTTTCATTTTTATTCTCAGATGATATTGGAAGGTTTTGCAGTCATTGTGGAAATTCCATTCTTGCTGCGATTAGTATCTTCCCTCGAAGAAAAAAAAATACCAAAATCTCAGAATTTGAATTTACGATCTATTCATTCAATATTTCCCTTTTTGGAGGACAAATTATCGCATTTAAATTATGTGTCAGATATACTAATACCTTATCCCATCCATCTGAAAATCTTGGTTCAAATCCTTCAATGCTGGATCCAAGATGTTCCTTCTTTACATTTATTGCGATTCTTTCTTCACGAATATCATAATTGGAATAGTCTTATTACTCCGAATAATTCTATTTTTTTTTTTCAAAATAAAAGACTATTTCGGTTCCCATATAATTCTTATGTATCTGAATGTGAATTTGTATTAGTTTTTCTTCGTAAACAATCTTCTTATTTACGATTAACATCTTCTGGAGCTTTTCTTGAGCGAACACA